TATTTATACTTTATCTTTATATATACAACAGGAATAAAAAAAATGACAAACTAATAGTTTTCTTCTCTACTCTACTCACTACTCAATTCAATGAAAAAGAAAGAAATGAGCAATTCAAAATTTAAATTTGTATAGGGTAAAATAAAAATTCGATTGACCATTTATTTGATATAATGGCTGCTATGCTTAGTGTGTGACGCGTTTATTTTATTAAGTGAGGATTCTTAAAAAAAGGAACATACAAAGACTGCAAAGCAAATATTAATTAATAAAAATCAATAATAACCAACCCATCGATTCATACTATCTATAGATCCAAAAAAAACAGTCAAGATATGATGATTTTATACAGTCATATCGTTGTAGCAACTGATGAAATATTTTGCATAAAAAAAACTGAAATTTAAGCAAAAAAAAAAAAAAAGTAAAGAATAAAAAATAGATTATAGAATGGAAGTTGAGAGAAAGAAAAAATAATATGCATCAATGATATATGATTCTAATATGTAGGGTCTATGAGTTATCTCATGACATAAAAGTAAAAGTATAATTGCATAAATACTGATTATTCATATTATACTGATTCTTCATAAGACTATTAAATAACATAATTTCTTAGATAGATTCCATTCATTGAACAAACCAATCAAGAGCTTCGAGCCAATAAAGACTGATAAGATTGACTAAAAATTTCATTAGAAGCTCCGTTGTAGAATTCAGACCTAATCATTTTGATTGAAAATCGAGAGCGATGATAACGACGGAACCTGTGAATACAGAAAATGTTTTTTAAAACGAATGATTCATTGGGCAGGATGGCGGAAAAAATTAAGACTCATTTATTTTGAGAGATTGTGTAAAAATATTACGAATGAAATATAAAAAGAATATTCGTCCGCGAAAACTTAATTATTCTATTACTATTAGAAGTATATTGACGATGAAGAGGATCAAAACACGGTAAAAAAAAAAGTAAAAAAAAAATAAGTTGTAACATTTTTATCAATTTATTTAGAATAATTTTGAATTATCTTTTTATTTTTGTTGATACATATGTTTTGTTTATAATTTAATTATTTTAATTATTGATTATTCAAACAGAATATCTCAATTGAGATTGGATCAAATATAAATAATCTAGATTCAATATTTATTGAAATGTATATCTTAAATTTGATTTTCATTCGCGAGGAGCTGGATGAGAAGAAATTCTCATGTCCAGTTCTGTAGTAGAGATGGAATTGGGATAAAACCATCGACTATAACCCCCAAAAAACCAGATTCCGTAAACAACATAGAGGAAGAATGAAAGGTATAGCTTATCGAGGGAATCGTATTTGTTTCGATAAATTCGCTCTTCAGGCCCTTGAACCCGCTTGGATTACATCTAGACAAATAGAAGCAGGACGACGAGCAATGGCACGAAATACGCGTAGGGGCGGAAAAGTATGGGTACGTATATTTCCAGACAAACCAGTTACATTAAAACCTACGGAAACGCGCATGGGTTCGGGGAAAGGATCTCCCCAATATTGGGTAGCTGTCATTAAACCAGGTCGAATACTTTATGAAATGGGCGGAGTAACAAAAAATATAGCCAGAAAGGCAATTTTAATAGCGGCGTCAAAAATGCCTATACGAACTCAATTCCTTATTTCAACAGGATAAAAATAAAGATGAATCAAGGAGTTATTTGGTAGGAAAAATACGAATCGAAAATGTTTTTTCTGGATAAAATAAAGTTCTATATTTTTTTTCTTCGACCTTTCTCCTTTTATTTGCACTGAAAAAAGGTATTAATTAAAAATGATTCAGCCTCAGACCCATTTGAATGTAGCGGACAATAGCGGGGCTCGAGAATTGATGTGTATTCGCATCATAGGAAGTAATCGACAATATGCTCATATTGGTGACATTATTGTTGCTGTGATTAAAGAAGCAGTCCCCCATATGCCCCTAGAAAGATCAGAAATCGTCAAAGCGGTGATAGTACGTACTTGTAAAGAACTAAAACGTGAAAACGGTATGAAAATACGATCTGATGATAATGCGGCAGTTGTAATTGATCAAGAAGGAAATCCAAAAGGAACTCGAATTTTTGGTGCGATTGCCCGGGAATTGAGACAGTTAAATTTTACTAAAATAGTTTCATTAGCTCCCGAGGTATTATAATTTTCGGATATTTGAATGAAAGAAAGTAGATTCTGTTTCACGAATATACCCTAATTTTTTAAGGATTCATCAATCAAAAAAAGAACATGTTGATTATATAATCACGGGGGATACCAATAAATTTTTTTCATCATGGTGAGGGACACTCTTGCTGCTATAATCACCTCGATACGAAATGCTGAGATGAATAAAAAAGGAACAGTTCGAATTGAATCTACTAGCATTACCGAAAACATTGTTAAAATACTTTTACGAGAAGGTTTTATCGAAAACGTGAGAAAACATCGAGAAAGCAACAATTTTTTGGTTTTAACCTTGCGACATAGAAAGAATAGGAAAAAAAAATATTCACATAGAAGAATCATTATTAACAATTTAAAACAGATCAGTCTTCCTGGTCTACGAATCTATTCTAACTATCAACGAATTCCTAGAATTTTAGGTGGGATAGGGATTGTCATTCTTTCTACTTCTCGAGGTATAATGACAGACCGAGAAGCTAGATTAGAAGGAATCGGTGGAGAAATTTTGTGTTATATATGGTAAAATTTTTTTATATTCGAATTCATTTCGGAACTCGTTCTTTTTTGTTTGAAAATAAAGAACGGTTTATAAATCCAAACTCCATGAGTTTAATAGAAACTTTAAGTTATTTATGACTTGGAGTGAAAGAAAAAAAAAAAAGTGAGGGTAAGTTTCGTTTGACTTCACCATTATTTTTATATTTATGGGTATACAATTCGAGGTTCACAATTGAAAGAAACTTATTTTCTTACAGCCAAAAGTATATTCGCAGATAAGGTAAGTAATAACGAATATGAAAAAAAAAGCCTCTGTTCGTAAAATTTGTGAAAAATGTCGACTGATATGTAGGCGGGGACGAATTATAGTCATTTGTTCCAACCTGAGACATAAACAAAGACAATAAAATTGATTGATTAAAAAGCTCGCTAAAAAAAAACCAAGATACCAATCATAATTGAAAGGATCTGTTTTTTGACATGAAATGGATATTACCATATTTTTTGCGAACTCATATATTAAAATAATACTATAATGATGGAAAAACCTATACCAAGAATTGGTTCACGTAGTAAAAGTAAACGTATTGGGTTACGTAATAAAAAGAGTACTAGAATACCAAAAATACCAAAAGGAGTCATTCATGTTCAAGCAAGTTTCAACAATACCATTGTTACTGTTACAGATATCCGAGGTAAAGTAGTTTCTTGGTCCTCCGCCGGTACTTGTTTTAAGGGTGCAAGAAAAGGCACACCCTTTGCTGCTCAAACCGCAGCAGAAAAAGCTATTCGTACAGTAGTAGATCGGGGTATGCAACGAGCAGAAGTTATGATAAAGGGTCCAGGACTTGGAAGAGATGCATCATTACGAGCTATTCGTCGAAGTGGGATTCTATTAAGTTTCGTACGAGATGTAACCCCTATGCCACATAACGGCTGTCGACCTCCTAAAAAAAGACGTTTATAGAATCGAAAAGATTTAAAGATATTTAAAGATAAATAAATGCAATGATCTAATCAAAGAATATTACTGACTATGCTTCGAGAGAAAGTAACAATTGCTACTCAGACATTAAAGTGGAAATGTGTTGAATCAAGAGTAGACAATAAGCGTTTTCATTATGGACGTTTTATTCTGTCTCCACTTATGAAAGGTCAAGCCGAGACTATAGGCATTGCGATGCGAAGAGCTTTGCTTGGAGAAATAGAAGGAACATGTATCACACGTGCAAAATCTGATAAAATACCACATGAATATTCTACCATACTAGGTATTCAAGAATCCGTACATGAAATTTTAATGAATTTGAAAGAAATTGTATTAAGAAGTAATCTGTATGGAACCTGTGACGCAGCCATTTGTGTAAAAGGTCCCAGATATGTAACGGCTCAAGACATTATTTCACCACCTTCTGTGGAAATCATCGATAATACACAATATATTGGTAGTTTGACGGAAAATATTGATTTTTGTATTAGATTACAAATCCAGAGGAATCGAGGATATCGTATACAAACGCCAAAAAACTTTCAAGACGGAAATTTTCCTATAGAAGCAATATTCATGCCTGTTCGAAATACAAATCATAGCATTCATAACTATGGGAATGAAAAACTAGAGATACTTTTTCTTGAAATATGGACAAATGGAAGTTTAACTCCGAAAGAAGCCCTTAATGAAGCCTCTCGGAATTTAATTGATTTATTGATTCCTTTTCTACATGTGAAGAAAGAAAATTTACATCTCGAGGACAATCAACACAAGTTATCCGTTTTTACTTTTCATGATAGACTTAAAAAACTAAGGAAAAATAAAGAAAAAATAGCATTGAAATCTATTTTTATTGATCAATCAGAATTGTCTCCTAGGATCTATAATTGTCTAAAAAGTTCAAAAATACAAACAATATTAGACTTTTTGAATAAGAATATAGAAGATATTATGAAAATCGAGCATTTTCGCATGGAAGATGTAAAACAGATATTGGACATTCTAGAAATGCATTTTTAAATGGATTTACCGAAGTTTTCATCAACCAATTGAATTTTTTTTCATATTGTTCGGGTTTTGAAGAAAAATTAAAAATATGTTTTTTAATATTTAGAGCGGAATCTGTCTATTTGGAATTGATCTACAAAACGATCATTGAACAAAAGAATGTATCTAGGATAATTAAAATTATCCTAGATACATTCATGAATATTTTATTTTTATTTCATTCAACTCGTTCAACGAATCCATTTTTTTTTTTTAAAAAATCCCTAAAGTTAGAGATTTTTCAATAGGTAATGTGGCTCCAATACCCA